TTTAAAATCTTTAACTTCGAATTGTATCCCCACGAAAGAATGTTGAAATTGAAAAAACCACCTAATTATGTGAGTCTTTACTTTAGAGTATACAAAAGAGTATACAAATTATATGTCCTTTAGTTGAATCATAAGAACTTACCACAATTTTGATTCTATTTACTGGTAGTATACGTATAAAATGGTAGTATACGTATAAAATTACGTTGAACCCTTCCCGAAGCAAAACCCAAAATCATATTTTCATTATCTAAACGAACTCGAAACATAAATACCATTGGGACGTAGTTCAGTAATTAAAACCTCGCGAATCTTTTTTTTTCTTTCATTCTAGGGAAAACGGCCTTGAAGTATCAACGAATCTAAGAGGCATAGTATTCGAAACCTACCCTTTTTTTTCACAAAAAAAAATAGGCAAGTTCCGCATATAATTCGGTTATCAGAAAGATTACCATATATAACACAAAATTTCTCCGCCGATTCCTTCTATTCGAGCCTCTCGGTCTGTCATTATACCTCGAGAAGTAGAAAGAATTACAATCCCCATTCCGCCTAAAATTCTCGGAATTCGTTGATAGTTAGAATAGATTCGTAGGCCAGGCCGGCTGATCCGTTTTAAATTTAAAACAGTTCTATACGCTCCTTTCCTATTTCTCCTATGTCGTAGGGTTAAAACTAAAAAATATTTATTGCTTTCTTGATGTTTTCTCACGTTTTCAATAAAACCTTCTCGTAAAAGGATTTTAACAATATTTTCAGTGATGTAAGTAGATGGTATTCGAACTGTTCTTTTTTCATTCATGTCAGCATTTCGTATAGAGGTTATTATGTCAGCAATAGTGTCTTTACTCATGATAAACTAAGATTATTGTTGCCCCCGAATTTTGATATAATCAACATGCTCTTTTTCTTTTTTTTTTTTGAATTCATAAATATTTATGAATTTTTAAAGGTATATACGTGATATATAAACAATCTACTAATTAAATTAATCTATTTCATTCAAATACGATAAACTACATCAAGGTCTTCCCTTATAATACTTCAGGTGCTAATGAAACTATTTTAGTGAAATTTAACTGTCTTAATTCCCGGGGGATCGCGCCAAAAATTCGGGTTCCTTTTGGATTTCCTTCTTGATCAATAACAACTGCAGCATTGTCATCATATCGTATTATCATACCGTTGTCGCGTTTGAGTTCTTTACAAGTACGTACAATTACAGCTCGGATCACTTCTGATCTTTCTAGAGGTGTATTTGGTACTGCTTCTTTGATTACAGCAACAATAACGTCACCAATATGAGCATATCGTCGATTACTAGCTCCTATGATTCGAATACACATCAATTTTCGGGCCCCGCTGTTATCCGCTACATTCAAATGGGTTTGAGGTTGAATCATATCATTTTTTTTTTTTTTTGTCTTTTTCAATGTAAAGGGTGAAATAAAAAAAAGAAATATTGTTTGTTCAAAACAAAACAAGAAACCTGCAATTGTTTTTTTATACAAAAAAAGATTTCCTTTGGTTCTTCACTATCCTATACCGAAAGAATGAATTGGGTTCGTATAGGCATTTTGGATGCCGCTATTGAAATAGCCCTTCTGGCTATATTTTCTGCTACTCCGCTCATTTCATAAAGTATTCTGCCGGGTTTAACAACAGCTACCCAATATTCGGGAGATCCTTTCCCCGAACCCATACGTGTTTCTGTAGGTCTTACTGTAACGGGTTTGTCTGGAAATATACGTACCCATATTTTTCCACCGCGGCGTGCATTTCTTGTCATTGCTCGCCGACCCGCTTCTATTTGTCTAGATGTGATCCAAGCGGGTTCAAGCGCTTGAAGAGCATATCTACCAAAGCAAATACGATTACCTCGATAAGATATTCCTTTCATTCTTCCTCTATGTTGTTTACGGAATCTGGTTCTTTTGGGGTTATAGTTGATGGCTGTTTATCAATTCCACCCATCTCTACTACAGAACCGGACATGAGAGTTTCTTCTCATCCAGCTCCTCGCGAATTAAACGATTAAAAAATAATATACGTGGTGAATAATATACTGAATCGGGGGATTCTTTGAAATTTCATTTAATAGAATTTTTTTTTATCTTTTTATTTTTGATATATAATTAAACACATATTCTATTTTTACATAATGTCATTTAGGTATTAGGTATAACGTTATAATGAATCTTTATTTTGTTTTGCTTTTTATTATCCTATCGAATTGACTCAAATTTCTAAAAAAAAAATTCGCGGGCGAATATTTACTCTTTCAACATTCAGTTGTAAGATTAGTCTATGACATGACTTTTCAAAAAAAAAAAATGAATTGGTTTATGGTTCGTTCCGCCATCCTACCCAATGAATCATTAGGATTCGTTTTCAATAGAATCTTATGCATTCACAGGTTCTGTCGTTCCCACCACCTCTCGAGTAATGGTTAGGTCTGAATTTTACAATGGAGCCCCTAATGAAATTTGTTTTTGAGTCA